GGTAGAGAGGACGAAGGGTAAGTCGTCGGGCTCATGCCCCGAAGAAGCGGGTTCGACTCCCGCCTCTATAGTTTTGGGTAAAAGGAAAAGGAGAGAGGGGGAAAACTAAGATGGATTAAACTGGACGGGAAGTTCGAAAGAGCGAAGAAGAGGCTTTAAACTCGTTTTTCAATGCGGAGACGTAATGAAGAGAACTGAAAAATGAATCATCTTAGTATCAGAGGGAGGCAGAGAAATCAAACGAGATTCCGTAAGTAGCAGGGAGCGAAAGCGGAGGAGTCCCAGAGAGTGAGTAAACAACGGAAGAAAGGAGTTCACATATCTAAGACTAAATGTTAATCCATACTGAAAGCGCGAGTACTGTGAAGGAAAGTTGAAAGAGACTTGAAAAGATCTGGAATCCTGTCTTTTAAAGCAGCTGTAAAACAGTGTACCTTTTGTATAATGGGTTTATGAGATATTGTTTGGCAAATTTAAGTAAAAAGGATAAAAATGTAGGTGAAGAGAAGTCGAGAGGGCTCTTTAGTCAAATTTCCCGAAACCAAGTGATCTAACCATGGGCAGTTTAATGAACGAACCGGTGGTTGTAGCAAAAACCTCGGATGACCTGTGGTTAGGGGTGAAAGACCAATCGGACTTGGAGATAGCTGGTTTTCTGCGAAAACTATTGAAGTAGTGCGTCTACATAGGGGTCAAAAGATTAAAATAGTATTTACACAGATGACGTCCTATTAAAATTTTAGGGTAAAGATTTATCGCTTTAAGGGGGATAGACTTTAAAGATAAAATTCGAAGTAGACAGACAGACAAGGGGCAAATAGGTTCTTTGTTAAAAGGGGGGAGCCCAAATTAGAAGTTAAAGTCACAGATTCAATAATTAAGTGTAAAAGGAGTATGGGATTTAGACAATGAAGAGGTAGGCTTGGAACCAGCCATCTTTGAAAGAATGCGTAGTAGTTCATTCAAGAACTCTTTTTCCCCAAAAATTATGGTGGCTAAAAATTGAACTGAAACTCTAGGGGCAGTAAGAAGTTTGCTTGGTAGTAGAACAGACTGTTGGGTGGTGGTGAGAACCCAAGAATCAGAAGCGAAAATGTGAACATGAGTAAAAAAATTGTTGCTTCATCTCCCCTGGTTTCCAAACCAAAAGTATCTGAGCGAAGAGGTTTGGGTGAAACAGTCTCTAAGGAGGGTGTCGATGAGGGATGGTAATAAACGCACAATGTGCCAGGAAATAATTAAAACAAAAGACTACTGTCGCAAACTAACACAAGTGGGAGATAGTGAGGGGGAAGTTTTTTTAAGGAACTCGGCCAGTTATAAGCTTTTATGAGAAGTTAAAACACAAGGCCTCGACTGTTTACCAAAAACATAGCTCTTTGCTAATATGAAGGTAGAAGTATGAAGGGTGAGACCTGCCCAATGGTTATATCTTAAAAGGTTAGTAGGGCTAACTTAATAAAGATAATTAAATGGCCGCGGTAACACTAACCGTGAAAATGTAGCGTAATCAATAGTCAATTAATTGTTGGCCGGTATGAATGGTGTCACGAGGGTCTCACTGTCTTAAGGAAATCTCCAGTGAAATTGAATTTGTAGTGAAGATGCTACATCCAAATTGTTAGACGAGAAGACCCCATGGAACTTTACTGGAAACTTATGTGGCTGACTTAAATAGTTTTAAAAGGTGGTGCGGATTAATTAGGGTTAAAAAGTTCACTTTTTTATTTGAAGAAAGGCAACTCAAAAACTTATATCTTTGGGATTTGATAAGTGGGACAGTTTGGTTGGGGCGATCGCCTTTAAAAAAGTAACGAAGGCGGGCTTAAGATATATATTTGGTTATGTCTGACTGCCAGGGGGAAACCTAGAGCAGACACTTATCTTTGGATGGTGGGTTTAAGTGACCCGTTAATTTAGGGTGAAATAGTTAACGATAAACAAATAAAAGTTACCCTGGGGATAACAGCGTAATAACGTCAGAGAGTTTTCATCGACGACGATGTTTGCGACCTCGATGTTGAATTGTGGCATCCTGGGGTGCAGTCGCTCCCAAGGGTTGGTCTGTTCGTCCATTAAAGCCGTACATGATTTGAGTTAAAAGCGTCGTAAGACAGCTTGGTTTCTATCTACAATTTGAAAAAACATTAATATAACTCTTTTCTAGTACGAAAGGATCGAAAAATGAGTGGTTCTCTTATTTTTATAAGTTACAATCAATGGATTGACTCGGATACTTTTTAAAGGGGGTTTTGGTTAATTACTGATTGCTTCTAAAGTATGAAAATTATATTAAGTTGTTTGAAGTTCGGAAGAAGAATTGTTAAGGGTTAGCTTGATCGGGATGGCTGTTTGTGTTTTTAAAGTGTGGGGCAGAGAGGTCTGGTTATATTGTTCCTAGTTTATGAGAATTGTGGGAGACAGAGATTTAGGGTGTATACTTGTATTTTATTTCTTTTAGTGGTGGGCGCCCTGGCGGCCGGTGTTGGAGGAAGAAAATTAGGAGAAAAAGGGGCTGGAATTTTAACTTCAAGCTGTTTGATTATAAGTTTATCTTGGTCTGTTTTGATATTTTATGAAATAATTTTAAGTTTTTCTACGACACATATAAAATTATGAAGGTGATTAGATTCTGATCTATTGACTGTTTATTTTGGCCTACAATTCGATGGTTTGGTTGCGATCATGTTGCTTGTTATTACAACAATCTCTACTTTAGTTCATATCTTTTCTACGGCATATATGCTTGGGGATCCTCATATTCCTCGCTTTATGTCTTATTTATCTTTTTTTACATTTTTGATGGTTGTATTGGTTAGTAGTGACAATTACTTACAGTTGTTTATTGGTTGGGAGGGGGTTGGTCTATGCTCTTATCTTTTAATAAATTTTTGATTAACTAGAGTTGAAGCAAATAAAGCGGCCATAAAAGCTATGTTAGTTAATCGAGTGGGAGATATAGGGTTGATTTTGGCTATGTTTGGTCTTTTGGATCGTTTTGGGTCTTTAGAGTTTTCTTCTCTTTTTAATGTGGTTGTTGTTTCTGCTCCATCAAGTGATATTACTTTAATTTGTTTGTTATTGTTTATAGGGGCGGTCGGAAAGTCTGCACAGTTGGGGCTGCACACTTGATTGCCGGATGCTATGGAGGGTAAATGTTGGGCCATTTTGTTTAAGTAATTAATTAAAACTTTTGAGTCACTGTATGCTGGGAGGACTTTGAATAGTTGAAAGGCGAGGAATCTTTAGGGGGTTTTGTCTTTTGCTTAGTCTTTAGACTTAAAATAGGAAGTTTATCCGCAGGTAACAAAATTCGAGGTTAGTAATTAGATTTAATAGATTGGTTTATTAAGTTTAAGAGTTTTAATCGAAATTATCTAAAGATTAGTCTTTAGACTTAGAATGTCTTGATTATTGGAACCTCCGAGACTTTTTGTGATTTTATTTTATAAATTAAAGTAAGCTTCTGGTTTAAAGTGTTCGTGGAAATAATTCATTTACTTTTAAAAATATTAATGGTCGTAGTTCCATTGCTTATCACAGTAGCTTATTTAACTTTAGCCGAACGAAAGGTTTTAGGATATATGCAGGCCAGAAAAGGGCCAAATGTAGTGGGGGTTAGTGGGTTGGCCCAGCCTTTTGCAGATGGTCTAAAACTATTTACTAAAGAGATGGTGGTTCCGCATCAAACCAATTTGTTTATTTATATAGTGGCGCCGGTGCTTTCCTTTACCTTGGCATTAATTGTTTGAGGGGTGGTGCCTTATGAGAGAGGGGCTTTAATAAGTGATTTAAAAATAGGGGTTTTGTATATTTTGGCTGTTTCTTCGATAAGTGTCTATGCGATATTAATGTCTGGGTGGGCGAGTAATTCTAAATATGCTTTTTTGGGGGCGATTCGGGCAGCTGCTCAAATGATTAGTTATGAAGTTTCGATTGGGCTGATCATCATTTCGGTTCTATTGTGTGTTGGCTCTTTGAGTGTTACTGAAATTGTTTTAGCGCAAAATAGTGGTGTTTGGTTTTTTTTTCCGTTATTTCCTGTTACAATAATGTTTTTTGTTTCAGCTTTGGCGGAGACAAATCGAGCTCCTTTTGATTTAACAGAAGGAGAGTCGGAGCTTGTGTCGGGGTATAACGTAGAGTATGCTTCGATGTCTTTTGCCCTATTTTTTCTTGCCGAATATGCTCATATTATATTAATGAGTTGTTTAACAATTATCTTTTTTGGGGGGGGGTGACTTTCTCCGGTAAAATATTTAAAAGGTGGGGCCGGGTGGTTTGGTCTAAAAGTTGTTTTAATCATTTTCCTTTTTATTTGGGTAAGGGCCTCTTTTCCTCGTATTCGATACGATCAGCTTATGTCTTTGTTATGAAAGGCGTATCTACCGCTAAGTTTGGGGGTTGTGACTTTTGTGGCTAGTGTTCTTTTTGGATTTAATGGCCCGCCTCCGATCTAAGATATTTTGTAATTTGTTGTTTGAGATCTTTAATTGGTTTAAGTATGAGGGTTAATTTTTTGATCGACTTGTCTAGTTTGGGAGTTTAATTCTGGGGGGGGGGGGTTCTAATGCCATTGCGTAAAGAGAATCCGCTTTTATCTCCGGTGAATGGTCTTCTGGTGGATTTGCCGTCTCCTTCAAATATAAGTTATTTGTGAAACTTTGGTTCTTTGTTAGGACTGTGCTTAGCTATGCAAATCGTAACGGGGTGCTTTTTGTCCATGCATTATTGTGCAGAGGTCGGCTTGGCTTTTGCATCGGTGGGACATATTATGCGCGATGTAAACTATGGGTTTTTATTAAGATATTTTCATGCTAATGGGGCTTCTCTGTTTTTTTTATGTCTTTATTTTCATATTGGGAGAAGTTTGTATTATGGGGGTTATTTGAAAGGTCCGGTTTGGCGAGTTGGCATTGTAATATTTCTTTTGACGATGGCGACGGCTTTTCTGGGCTATGTGCTACCTTGAGGTCAAATGTCTTTCTGGGGGGCGACGGTTATTACAAATCTATTGTCCGCAATACCCTATGTGGGGACAGATGTTGTGCAATGAGTTTGAGGGGGTTTTAGTGTCTCTGGGGCCACGCTCACTAGATTTTTTAGTCTGCACTTTCTTTTCCCCTTTATTTTAGCAATTTTAGTTGTGGTTCATTTAATATTTTTACATATAGAGGGATCCAATAGTCCTGTGGGGTCGAAGACTCCTGTGGACGATGTGGTATTTCATGTTTATTATACATCTAAAGACTGATATGGAATAGTGGTTACGCTTATGTTATTGAGTATAGTTGTGTATTTAATGCCTAATTTATTGGGCGATCCAGAAAATTTTATTCAAGCTAACTCATTAGTAACCCCAGTGCACATTCAGCCTGAGTGATACTTTTTATTTGCTTATGCAATTTTGCGCTCAATACCGAATAAATTCGGGGGGGTTGTGTCTATGTTTTTAAGTATATTAATTTTATTTTTTTTCCCACTACTACACCGGAGTTGATTAAGGGGGTTGCCCTTTCGTCCATTTGGACGTATGGCTTTTTGATCTTTTGTTGTGAATTTTGTTCTTCTTACCTGAATCGGGTCTTTGGTCGTAGAAGAGCCTTTTATAATAATAGGGCAGCTGGTTGCGCTATACTATTTTTTCTACTTTCTTATATTAATTCCTTTGTTGGGGGAAGTGGAAAATAATCTTTTATTTAAACAAAGGAAAAAATGTGACTTGTAGAGAATTGCAAATCAGTTATTATTTGGATGAGGACAGGGGGAGGTGGAACGGGGGGGGGGGAGCCTCCTCCTGCCTATCCTCAAGAGGAGGTGGAGCTAATTGCGCGCCCCACGGGGGGTTTTGCTGTTGGCAGATGTTGCAGTGAAATTAGAAGGCTCTGTTTAGCAAAGAAGTATTAGTTAATGTGATTAAACCACGAGCTCCTGTTACTAAGCCTTTTCATATTAGCCCTGGTGATTATTAGTATAAATAATTTTATTTTAAAATTATCAATTTTAATATTATTAATTATAAGTGAGGGGGGGGGCCTTTCTTTTTTATTTAATTTTTTTTTTGAATTATCTGGGGGGGGGTTGTTGATTGAAAATGGTTGGACAGAAACCACTAAATTAATTATTGTTTTAGGCTCTGTTGCTGTTTTATTGATGGTGGACATGGAGAGGCTAATTTTTCCAAAATTTTTTGGGGGACGAGTTTATGGAACTTTTTTTCAAACGAATGCGCATTTACCCCTTTTAAATCTAATGGTGGCATTAGGGGGTCTTTGTTTAGTTTCTTCAAGTAATTGACTTTCTGTTTATTTAGCAATTGAATTGTCTACTCTTTCCCTTTTTATTTTGGTTGCTCAAAAAGGGGGGTCTGGGCAAAGTGCTGAGGCCGGTTTGAAATATTTTGTATTAGGGGCACTTTCCTCTGGTCTATTTTTATTTGGGTGTGCTTTATTGTGTGGGTTTACGGGAGGGACTCATATTTCATATATAAATTTAGTATTAAATCCGGGGTTGGGCTTTTCTGAGCTTCGAATCCCAATTGGCAGTTTGTTAATTGTGGTGTCTCTTTTATTTAAGTTGTCCGCTGCTCCTTTTCATATGTGGGCGCCGGATGTTTATGATGGAGCTCCGACAACGACGACGGCTTTATTGGCCACTGTTCCTAAAGTTGGCTACTTTTCAATTTTGGTTTCAATTGGGTCGGCGGTTAATATTTTGTTAGTTGGGGCTCTTTTTTCGATGGTTGTGGGGGCTATTGGTGCCTTAAACCAAACCAAAGTCAAACGGTTGTTGGCTTACAGTGGGGTGGGGCATATGGGGTTTGTGCTTTGGGGAATAGAGGTTGGGTCATTTGAGAGTATTCAAGCTAGTTTAATTTATGTGGTTTTATATGTAGTAATGTCTATTTGTGTTTTTGCGATAATATTAACTTTAGGCGCCGCCAAAAATTTGATTGTAGAGTTTAGTGGGCTTTCCAGGAGATTATCTGTTTTAGCCTTAACTTTGGCTTTGACTTTTCTTTCGATCGCGGGGATTCCTCCTTTAGTGGGGTTTTGGGGCAAATGGCTGGTTTTATTGTCTGGGGTGGTATATCAATATTATTTAGTCTTTCTTTTGGCTGTGATGTGTTCCGTTGTGGCTGGTGTTTATTATGTTAGAATAGTCAAAATTATCTATTTTCAGGCCAGTTTTTCTCTTTTGATAAGCTCAAAGGTGTTAAGGAAAGAAAACTGAATTAATTTAAGAAAGGCTTTGTTAATCGGTGCTGGTTTGTATGTTATTGGGTTTACAATGTTGTCTCCGAATTTATGGCTGCAATTAGCCCATTGGGCTGTGGGGGGGTTATTTTAAAATAATTAAATCTGCTTGGGGCGGTCTTTTATATACTAGCATTTGGAGTTGTTGGTTCTGGAATTATGGTGATATCCGCGCTCAATCCTATCCATTCGATTTTTTGGTTAATTGTTGTTTTTATCGGTTCTGCGGTTTTTTTTCTTTGATTGGGTATATCCTTTGTTGCTTTAATGTTTTTGATAATCTATGTGGGGGCGATTGCTATTTTATTTTTGTTTGTAATTATGTTATTGAATTTAACAGACTTTCCCCCCGCCTTTCGATTAGGGGGGGAGGCAGACATGACAAATTACATTCCTATTGGGTTGGTTATTGGAACATTTTTTTTTTCAGAAGTTGCTTCGAGTTGATTAATTATAGGTGGCCCTTATACCCCCCAGGGGTTTTTTGGGGCTGAAATAGGAGGTGCTTGAGATTTGGCCATTCCCTGGTTTTTAATGAAGTATCAAAATATGGAGGCGCTCGGGCGAATTTTGTATATAGCTTGTTATTATTTATTTATTTTAGCTAGTTTTATACTTTTAGTGGCCATGGTGGGGGCGATCGTGTTAACTCAAGAAATTGGGTCAGAAGTAGGACCCGTGGTCAAAAGACAAGATATTTTTTTTCAAACTAGTCGGTAAGAACTGAGGCAAAAGAATTTTATCTAAAGACTTAGCCGAGCTTTGTTTGGGGTTGATTTTAAATATTAATGAGCGGTGCTTATTTTGATCAATTTAAAATAGTGGCTCTGATCGCCTTGACTAATTCATCAATGATGATGATCTTAGTAGTGGTTGTGGTTTTATTATTATTCAAGGGGGTTCAATTAATCCCGAAAAGGTGGCAGTCTTTGATTGAGTTAATCTATGAGCACTTTCATGGTGTCGTGAAAGATAATTTAGGATCTGAGGGGCTAAGGTATTTTCCTTTAATTGTTTCTCTCTTTTTTTTTATAGTGTTTTTGAATGTGTTGGGCTTATTCCCTTATGTTTTTACCCCAACTGTTCATATTGTAGTCACATTGGGTTTGTCCTTTTCAATAATCATAGGTGTGACTCTAGCTGGGTTTTGGAGGTTTAAGGGGGATTTTTTTAGTGTTTTTATGCCAAGTGGCGCTCCTTTGGGCTTAGCCCCTCTTTTGGTATTAATAGAAACAGTAAGTTTTATCTCCAGGGCTATTTCATTAGGAGTCCGTTTGGCTGCTAATTTATCGGCGGGCCATTTGTTATTTGCTATTTTAGCCGGGTTTGGGTTTAATATGTTAGTTGCAAGTGGGCCTGTGGGGGTTTTCCCCCTATTAATAATGGTTTTTATAACATTATTAGAGGTAGCCGTTGCAGTTATCCAGGCTTATGTCTTTTGTTTATTAGCCACTATTTATTTGGCGGATACAATTGTATTACATTAGCGGGAAAGGCCGGAGGGATTTTCTGGCTTAAGTTCCAAGAAGGGTTGGGGCCAAGGTATTGCTGTGGGGGAAGAAGGTYTGGTTTATAAAATGTTTTATAAAATATTTTATAAAAATATTTTGAGAAATAAATAAGAAGAAGAAGTGAATAGTGTTTGGTTTAAATAATGGGCTAAGTCTAATTTTTTTTTTGCTTTTTATGGGGGGAATTAATGTGATGAAGGTTTCGAGAGAGGATGGTGTTAAATTAAAAAAAGTTGCGCTTGAGTGATCTTTGGCGATTTTAATAAGTGTTTTGGTTTTGTGGGGGGCCTTTGATTTAGAGGGGCAATTTCAAATTATAAACCGAATAGAATGGATTGTTTCTCCGGCCTTAAATTTTCAATGGGGTCCGGGGGTTTTTGCTTTAGATGGGGTTTCTTTGTTTTTTTTTGTTTTAACTGCGTTATTGATACCCATTTGTATCTTAATAAGTTGAAAGTCCATTAAGCACCTATTTAAAGAATTTTTGTTGTGTCTATTGTTTTTAGAAGCTTTATTAGTTGGAGTGTTTTTAGTGCTTGACCTGCTTTTATTCTATCTTTTATTTGAGGGCATATTGATCCCTATGTTTCTTTTGATTGGTGTTTGAGGCTCCAGAGAAGAAAAGGTTCGTGCTTCTTATTATTTTTTTTTTTATACTTTCGCGGGGTCGGTGTTTATGCTTTTGGGCCTCTTTCAAATATATAGTGTTACAGGAACAACTGATTATCAGATATTATTAAATATAAAATTACCTGTTACTACTCAAAAATGGGTGTTGGCTGGGATTTTTCTTAGTTTAGCGGTTAAAATTCCTCAAATACCATTTCATATTTGATTGCCCCAAGCGCATGTGGAGGCCCCTGTTTCTGGTTCGGTAATATTGGCGGGGATATTATTAAAGTTAGGCGGCTATGGGTTTTTAAGATTTTCTTGGCCGATTTTGCCCGCGGCCTCCGAGTATTTTGCCCCCCTAATTATTATGTTGGGTGTGGTGGCTATTATTTATGGGGGTTTGCTGACCTGTCGGCAAGTGGACTTTAAACGGCTTATTGCTTATTCTTCGGTGGCACACATGGGGCTGGTCCCTTTAGGTTTATTTACTCATACAATTGAGGGGTTGGTGGCGGCCGTTTTTATGATGTTGGCGCATGGTTTTGTTAGCTCGGCCCTTTTTATTGCGATTACTTATTTATATGAACGTCATCACACTCGTCTTATTAAGTATTATCGTGGGGTGACTCTTACAATGCCTGTTTTTGTTTGTATAATGATGGTTTTATCATTAAGTAACATGGGGATTCCTTTAAGCTGTAATTTTGTTGGAGAGTTTTTTTCGTTGTTAGCTGCTGTTGAATATAATTTTGGGCTTGGGGTGTTAGCCACTTCGGGTATGGTTTGGTCCGCGGCGTATTCTCTCTATTTATATAATCGAATTAGTTTTGGGGCGGCCTCTAATTACCTCCTTTTTATTAGAGACTTAAACAGGTGTGAGTTATTGGCTATCTCCCCTTTGCTAATAGCGATTTTTATTTTTGGAATATTTCCTTTTATAATTATAGACCCTGTAAAGAATGGGGTAATCTTTAGTCCGGGGGGGGGTTAGTATATTTATTAAGCTTAAAATTAGCCCTGGTTTGGTTATTTGAGATTCGAAAGTCCTTTGGTTTTGGGGAAGAGAAAAAAACAAGTGACCTCCTTGATACATGCTAGTATCTAATGAATAGCTTTCAGACTCAGCTAGATGAAAGGATCTGCTTTTATTCAGGTGTGACTGGGCCTATGATAGTGTGCGAACAGGTGAGGGAACCCGGAGGCCAAGTTTGGCTGGGCCGGAGTCGTATTAGGTAGAAGGGGGTGTAATGGACCACCTTGCCTATGATGCGGAGCTTTAGTTTGGAGCCACATTTTCACTGAGACAAGGGGAAAGCTCAAATGGGGAATTGGCCCCGGAGGCAGCAGTAAAGAATTTTGTGCAATATATGAAGGTAAGACACAGAGAGGGCACCTTGCCTAGTCCGTCAAATTAAGTGCCAGCAGACGCGGTGAAACTTAAGGGCTAGTTTTGTGGGCAAAAGCGTAAAGGGTGTGATAGGCCGTTTTAATTAAAAAGGGTTTTATAATTTAAGAAGGTAAATGGAATTTTTTTGTAGCGGTGGAATGTGTAAATAGAAAAAAGAACTTTAGACGTGAAGACTATTTATTTTTGAGATTATAGTGTGATGGCTAAAACACGAGAGTATGGGGAGCAAACAGGATTAGGGACCCTGGTAGTCTATACTGTAAATAATGAAAAAGATGTGAAGCAATCCTAAAAAGTCAGAAATTTTCCGCTTGAGTAGTACGACCGCAAGGTTAAAATTCAAAAAACTTGGCTGTTCACTGTTTTAATTAGAGGAGCGTGTCGTTTAATTCGATAGTCCGCGAGAGACCTTACCCAAACTTGAATCCTTCATTGACAGGTATTGCATGGCCGTCGTCAATTTGTGTATTAAACATAAAACAGATTTAACCCAGTGGTTTGTCACTTGGATGAAGTCAGGTCTTATTGTCCTAATGTTTGGGGATTAGATGCGCTACATTTTTTTATACAATAGGAAACTTTGAGTGTGAAACCTGAAAATAAGAGTTCGGAAAGTGCCTGGAAGATAACGGAAAGTTGTATTTAATAGTAATTGAAAAGTAGAGCGTTTCAATGAAATTTTTTCAGTGTTAGTACAAATTGCCCGTCGCCTTTGCTTAGACAGGTTGGTTGATTGCCCCTCAAGAGGGTTTCTAATACCTCCGAGGCAGAGTAAGTCGTAACATAGTGAGGGTGAGGGAACTGGCCCTTGGAACAGGTCCGTCAGGCCTGGGGTTAAAAAATAATAAAACAATGCAACTTGTTGAGGTGCTAAATTTATTCGGGAACATGTATTTTATAGTGGAGGAATGGCCCTTGAAACAGGTCCGTCAGGCCTGGGGGCAAAAAATTATACAACGATGCAACTTATTGAGATGCTAAATCTATTCGGGAACATGGACTTTATTGGGGAAGAATGGGAAAGATGCTTAGGGGCAATTTACATGCTCGATAAGGCGGGGGTAATGAACGCTCATCAGTGGTTTTTTGGTCGAATGCCGCATTCGGTTATGGCGTTGAATCTCTGATGAAACCCTTGTCCTTCATATTTTTTTTTTAATGAAATCCCTCGTGAATTAGAGGGTTTAAATATTTTTGGGGGTCCTGCGGGCAAACGTTTAGCCCAGGAAGCCCTACAGCATTTTGCTTTTGCGTTTGGGGAATATACATCGATAGAATCTATTGGGAGTTTTTTTTCAACGTCTGAGGGATCAAGCTCCCATTATCCATTGTCGAGTATTTCTTCAGGGCGTTTGGGGTCAATGTCTGAAAGTGTCTCTTCCGGGGCTCGGGGGTCAATGTTCCAAGGTTCTGCACAAAGTTTTGGGGCAGTGGCGGGGGAACTATCACATCAAGGTTCTCTGCATAGTTTTAACTCAATGTGTGGGGAGGCTCTCGGGGCTCGGGGGTCAATGTTCCAAGGTTCTGCACAAAGTTTTGGGTCAGTGGCGGGGGAACTATCACATCAAGGTTCTCTGCATAGTTTTAACTCAATGTGTGGGGAGGCTCTTTATCAGCCAGGAGAAATGACTCAGTCTCTTTTGCCTGAAGCGTCCTGCTCACGGATATCGCAAATTTCGTTGAGAGAACACACACCGGAATTTTCACGGGGTATGCCCCGTGTGGGTGCAATTGAACCTATTAATAAGACGGACCTAGAAAAGACTTCTTTACTTATAAGCAAGTACTGTGGGGCGGTTTAGTTTTTGGTTTTTAGAAGATTGGTGCTTTTGAAAGGGGGGGGGAATTAGACTTTGTTGGGTTATATGTTTTTATTGTGGCGTAAGCCAGAGATGATATTTGAAATGGGGGAAATTTATTTGACTTTAAGATGGGGGCTGCCTAAGAATTTGTTTGGTTTTATGTCTTTTATATCATTTAGTTGAGCAGTCCCGGCTGGCAAGCCCCTCCTTTTTTTGGAATTTGTTTAGGGGTGCGAACTGTTTTATGTCATCCATATCATTTGGTTGAGCCTTCTCCTTGGCCCTGTCTCGGGGCGGGGGGGGCTTTTTTTATAACTGTGGGCAGTGTTATGTATTTTCATTATGGCTTAGTTCAAATTATGTATTTGGGAGTTTTGGTCGTTGTGATAATTATGTTTGTTTGATGACAAGATGTTATTAGAGAGTCGACTTTTCAAGGGTTTCATTCCTTAGTAGTTAAACAGGGGATAAAATATGGAATGCTTTTATTTATACTTTCGGAAGTTCTTTTTTTTTTTTCTTTTTTTTGAGCTTTTTTTCATAGTAGTCTGGCACCAGCTGTTGAGTTGGGTGTGGTTTGACCTCCTCAAGGGGTTAATCCTTTAAACTCTTTTTCAGTTCCTTTGTTAAATACTGCTGTTTTATTAAGTTCTGGGGCGACTGTCACTTGGGCTCATCATGCTATAATTAGTGGAAAGAGAGAAGAAGCAATTCTGGGTTTGTCTTTAACTGTTTTTTTGGGTGTTTTATTCACTGGGTTACAAGGAATTGAGTATTATGAGGCTCCTTTCACTATTTCGGATTCGGTTTATGGGTCTACTTTTTTTATGGCAACTGGATTTCATGGTTTTCATGTTCTAATTGGGACTACCTTTTTAATTATTTGTTTGGTAAGATTAAAGTTGAATCAATTTACAAGTCGCCAACATGTTGGGTTTGAGGCGGCGAGTTGGTATTGGCATTTTGTGGATGTGGTGTGATTATTTTTATATCTTTGTGTTTATTGATGGGGTTCATAGTTATTTTTATATTTTTGTGTTTATTGAAGGGGCTATTATAAAAAAATTAAGAGCAAATGTTAAATAATTTTTTTTATATCGTAAATGTATGTGGAAAGAAAGACATACCGGAGTCTTGGCACTTGGGTTTCCAAGAGGCGGCCGCTCCGGTGATGGAGGAAATAGTTTTTTTTCATGATCAGATTATGTTTTTATTGGTTATTATTGTGATAGTCGTGTTGTGGTTGCTTGTTGAGGCTTTAAATGGTAAGTATTATGACAGAGATTTGATTGACGGAACTTTATTAGAAATTGTTTGAACTTTAATCCCAGCTGTAATATTGGTTTTTATTGCTTCTCCTTCTTTAAAACTATTGTATTTGATGGATGAGGTTGTGAGTCCTGCTTTAACAATTAAAGCAATTGGACATCAATGGTATTGGTCTTATGAATATTCCGATTATCAGGAAGAAACGTTAGAATTTGATTCTTATATGGTTCCGACATCGGATTTAAATAGTGGCGACTTTAGGTTATTAGAAGTGGATAATAGATTGGTGGTTCCTATAAACACACATGTGAGAATCTTAGTGACTGGCGCGGATGTTTTACATTCTTTTGCTGTCCCTGCCTTGGGGATAAAAACAGATGCGGTTCCGGGTCGGCTAAATCAAGCCGGAATTTTTATTAAAAGACCAGGGACGTTCTACGGTCAATGTTCAGAGATTTGTGGGGCGAATCATTCTTTTATGCCGATTGTAATTGAGGCGGTTTCGCTAGACCGATATATCAATTGAATGTTGTCTTTGTCTAATGAATAGGCGCTTTTTTTAATTTTTAGATAAAGTAAATAGTGTACTATAAGTATATAATTGTTATTGTAATATTATTATTATTAGGGGGTTGGGGAGTGGTTTTAAACAGAGGGCATTTTATAATAATGATAATTTCTATTGAATTAATTTTATTAGCGGCTTTTTTTTTGTTTTTAATTAATTCTATTGAAATAGATCTTTTAATAGAACAAGTTTTTACAATTATGGGTTTAACAATCGCGGCGGCAGAGTCTGCTATCGGGTTGGCCATTATGGTTGCATATTATCGAATAAGAGGAACAATAATTTTAAAATCTTTTAGTTCACTTCGGGGTTAAAAAATAATTATTTATGCAATATATGAGATACGGTGCATTCGGAGTTTTATAGCCTTTTCTTTTTATTGGTTTTTAGTGTAGTTCTTTCTGCGCTTTTTTCTGGTGCTTCTTATTTTTTAGGGGTAAAACAACCGGATCGAGAGAAAGTTTCGGCTTATGAATGTGGGTTTGAGCCTTTTGGAATACCAGGCCGCCCTTTTTCAGTTCGATTTTTTTTAGTCGGCATTTTGTTTTTAATTTTTGACTTAGAAATCTCTTTTCTTTTCCCTTGGTGTGTTCTCTTTAATCAAATTTCTCCTTTTGGTTTTTGAATTATGGTAGGGTTTTTGGGGGTTTTAACCTTGGGTTTAATATATGAGTGGATTAAAGGTGGGCTGGAGTGGGAATAGGGAAAAGTTTCCAGATTTAAAAGTAAATAAGTTGTAAAGTAGAAGAGAAAGTCCTGTCTGTTATGTGAATAATCGTATATCGAAAAGTTTTTATACCAACTCCGGTGTCTGCCTTAATTCATGCGGCGACCATGGTGACGGCAGGTGTTTTTTTATTAATTAGATCTTCTCCTTTTTTTGAACAAGCTCCACTTGCTTTAATGATCGTAACAATTGTTGGGTCTCTAACGGTGCTTTTTGCCGCTACTGTTGGGGTAATCCAAAATGATCTAAAAAAAGTTATTGCTTACTCGACTTGTAGTCAATTGGGATATATGGTGGTGGCTTGTGGGCTTTCTCATTATTCGATAAGCCTATTTCATTTAATGAACCATGCTTTCTTTAAAGCTTTATTATTTTTAAGTGCGGGGTCTGTCATCCATGCTTTGTCTGACGAGCAGGATATAAGGAAGATGGGGGGGCTGATTAAGTTAATTCCTCTTACTTATATTATGGTTGTTGTTGGCTCTTTATCTTTAATGGGGTTTCCTTATTTAACAGGGTTTTATTCTAAAGATTTAATTTTAGAATTGGCCTTTGAACAATATTATTTAACTTTTGCTTATTGATTGGGGGGTTTTTCGGCTTTACTTACCACTCTTTATTCGATTCGATTGGTTTATTTAACTTTTTTATCTAATACCAATTCTAGAAAAGCGATTTTTAGACGTGTCCATGAGGGTTCTTGGAATTTAGTTTTGCCTTTAATAATATTAGCTTTGGGGAGTCTTTTTGTGGGCTATTTGACTAAAGAGGTGGTTTGGTCTTTTCAAATAACATTCCCCCCAATTGTTCCTGTTTTTATTAAGTTGTTGCCGGTCTTTCTTAGTTTGGGGGGGGCGGCATTAGTTATTGTTCTTTATTTTTATTCAATCCATTTATTTAAGGTGCCTTCTTTTATAGGCCGAATGGGCTACACTTTTTTATACTCTGCTTGGCAGTTTAACTATGTTCTTAACTATTTTTTGGCGAAGAGGGTGTGGAGGGGGGGCCACCAGATTTCGTATCGGACTATTGACAAAGGAACATTAGAGTTGGTGGGTCCAAAAGGGGTGTCTAATTTTTTGATTGGGTTAACTCGAGGCCTTAGTAATTTACAAGCTGGTCAAGTTTTTAATTATGCCTTAGTTATATTAATTGGTGTTGCTATGTTTATTTGGGGGGTTGTTTAGTCTTTTTTTTTGAAAATTATCTTCTGATTGAGGGGGTTAGGTTAAAGTAGACCGTTAGCCTTCAAAGCTAAAAATGTGGGTGCAAGTCCCGCACTCCCTGACTCAATTGGTTTGGATTATATTTTAGTTAAAATGCCACAATTAGACACAACCATGTTTTTAACTCAATATCGATGAACTTTACTTGTTTTATTTTTATTATTTTTTCTATTGGTGTTTTTTGTTTTACCTACGATTAAAATGAATTGGTTAATAAGAAAGTCGGCCATAAAAAGTGGGGCCAATTTAGGGGACTGTTTGGGGCTAACTAAAGAAGTGGTTTGTTTTTGTAGATGAAAAGTTTATATGTAGTTCGTTGGGGGTTTTCTACTAATCATAAAGATATTGGTACGTTATATTTAGTCTTTGGGATTGGGGCAGGCATGATTGGCACGGCCTTCAGTATGTTAATAAGATTAGAGCTCTCGGCTCCGGGGGCTATGCTAGGAGACGATCATCTTTATAATGTAATTGTTACGGCACATGCTTTTATTATGATTTTTTTTTTGGTTATGCCAGTGATGATAGGGGGGTTTGGAAATTGGTTGGTTCCACTATATATTGGTGCTCCCGACATGGCCTTCCCCCGGCTTAATAATATTAGTTTTTGGTTGTTGCCTCCTGCTCTAATATTATTATTAGGCTCCGCTTTTGTTGAACAAGGAGTTGGTACCGGGTGGACGGTGTATCCTCCTCTATCGAGCATCCAGGCTCACTCTGGGGGGGCGGTGGACATGGCTATTTTTAGCCTTCACTTAGCTGGGGTGTCTTCGATTTTGGGTGCAATGAATTTTATAACAACTATATTGAATATGCGGGCCCCTGGGATGACATTAAATAAAATGCCATTGTTTGTGTGGTCTATCTTGATTACTGCTTTTTTATTATTACTATCTTTGCCAGTACTAGCGGGGGCGATAACCATGCTTTTAACGGATAGAAATTTTAATACCACTTTTTTTGATCCCGCCGGAGGGGGAGACCCAATTTTATTTCAGCATTTGTTTTGGTTTTTTGGGCATCCAGAGGTTTATATTTTAATATTGCCTGGTTTTGGAATGATTTCTCAAATAATACCAACTTTTGTCGCCAAGAAGCAGATTTTTGGATATTTAGGAATGGTTTATGCAATGCTCTCAATTGGAATATTGGGTTTTATTGTGTGGGCGCATCATATGTTTACGGTTGGGATGGATGTGGACACAAGAGCATATTTTACTGCCGCAACTATGATTATTGCTGTGCCAACTGGAATAAAAGTGTTTAGTTGGTTGGCCACTATTTTTGGGGGGACTTTGAGATTAGACACTCCTATGCTTTGGGCAATGGGGTTTGTTTTTTTGTTTACATTGGGTGGTTTAACTGGGGTTGTATTGGCCAATAGTTCTTTGGATGTTGTTTTGCATGACACATACTATGTTGTAGCCCATTTTCATTATGTGCTTTCTATGGGGGCGGTGTTTGCTATTTTTGGTGGCTTTTATTATTGAGTGGGTAAAATAACGGGGTATTGTTATAATGAGCTATATGGCAAAGCCCATTTTTGGTTAATGTTTATCGGTGTTAATTTGACCTTTTTCCCTCAACACTTTTTGGGCTTGACAGGTTTTCCGAGACGATACTCTGATTTTGCAGATTGTTTTGCTGGTTGAAATTTGGTTAGCTCTTTAGGCTCTACTATTTCAATAGTAGGAGTTGTTTTTTTTATATATATTATTTATGATATATATGTTTGAGAAGAGGAGTTTATTGATTGAATGGAAGACCAGGGGGAAAGTTGGGCTTCTTTAGAGTGGGCTCACGTTTCTCCTCCTTTATTTCACACTTATGAGGAGTTGCCTTTTGTATGGGAGACTATAAAAGGGGAGGAGTTTTTAAAGAATAGGCATAATTAAATTTTGAGGTGTTAAACAACTGATTAGTTTTATGAATGAATTAGGACGGGCGTTAGTAATTGACGGAATATTTGTTTGTGCTGGGGGTAACGATTACTAAAGTAATTTTGTAAATAGTTTTCTTTTTCATGTTTATTTTTAGGACACCCTTGAAGTTGTGGGCGGGGCCTCTGCCCATTATTTCAGGGGTGGAAGAGGGGGGGGGA